GAATGGCCCCCTGGCCTCTGATATCCATATAAAGGACACGACGAGCATAAATACCCTCTTTAACTTCTATTCTAACGGACTGAATATCTTTTATAAGGAATCGGAGGAATATGCGACGATTTTTTCCAGGAAATCCCCAACGAAAAATACACACTATCCCTTCCTTTCTATCGAATCGATCATAACCACTACCTACATTCCAGGAAATTGTGCACCACAAATAGGAACTAATAAAGAGACCCGCGATCCCGTAGAAAGACATCACGATCCCTTGTGGAAAAAAAATGATTTGCTGAGACGGAAAAAAAGATATCAAATTTCTACCAAGATAACTGGAAGTTCCAACCAATAAGAATCCTAATGAACCTAAAAAAAGGATAAGGGCCCAGCATAAATTACTTAGTTTTCGAGACCCCGTTATAAGTTCTATCCATATATCTTCTGATCGCCAACTCATACTTGATCTGATTGCATTTTATTGGAATTGAGAGAATACCCCAAATGAATTTGACTTTACTTTTTTTTGTTTCCGAAGTAACTCTCATCAACTAGCACTAGTTTGATGTGAACTAGCACTAGTTTGATGTGAACCTTTAGGAGTAATTCATCAAATTGGTTAGATCTAAAATAATAACATACCCTTCATATGAGCCCACTATACATATTGATATACCTATAGATCCACCGACTTTACATTTTAGCCATCCAGCGATCCTGATCTATTTGAAACTAGCTAGAATTCATTTACCCATAGATCCTTTTCTGCAGGCATAAGAACTTTTTCCTTTATGTTCGGCGGAAATTACACGTTAGACCATATTTTTCGAAATAGATATCTGTGTTATGCTACAAGTCTAAGTTTTGAAAAAAAAAACGGATGAGATCGGGTCCCATCAGATCTAAACAATCTTGTTTTTTTGAACATGAAGAGATAAAGAAGCCATTGCAATTGCCGGAAATACTAGGCCTACTAAAGGCACAAAAATAGAGGGGAAATTGAAAGTTGTCATAAAATGGGTACCTCGATTTACTATTTGTACCTGCTATTATTTATTTTTTATAAAAAATAAATATCTTATAATAATTATAATTAAGAATTGTAATTATTATTAATTAATTAAATTTCAAATTCTTAGTATAGAAATAAGTATCTATATATCTAAGTGAGTATATAGAATAAGTCCAAGGAATGTAGAACTAAATAAATGGACTTATTCATCTTTCTACATGAAAGATATGTATTATAATTCACTTTATTATTTTTCTTCATTTCTTTGTCTTTTGTTCTTGTCTTCGAATTTTTAATAAAGAAAGAGTTTCTTACAGATTATCGAAAGATTCGCTAGAATGCGACCCAACAGGAATTTTTAGTGCAAATGGGGTTTTCGGGAGATAGAGAAAGATAAAAAACTATATATCTATCTTTTCTCTATTTGATTATATACATAAGACATAAGACGAAATTCATTTTATTTGCCTAATTTCACGAAAGGAAGAATTCACTCTTTTATCTTGTTGATAGAGACTTCTTAATTAGTAATCGGGATTCTAGGTAAAAAAAAGAGTTATCCGCAACTTTTTATTCTTTCTACAATTAGATCTTAGGTCATCAAAGAAAACTCCATTCTTATTTACTTTGATTCTTATAAACTAACTACTTGTTTGCTACAAATAAACTAATTGAATTTTGTGTGCTCTACTTGATTGAATTTTAATTCAAAGGAAAGAAAGCGTGGAGCTTAAATAACTCACTCAGAACGCTTTTTAAAGGATTACGTGGTACAATTAGGTCAAATAAGCCCTTCTGGAATAAATATTCAGCCGCTTGTGAACCTTCAGGTACTGCTTTATTCAATGTTTGTTCAATTACTCTTTTACCCGCAAATGCAATATAGGAATTGGGTTCAGCAATAATGATATCTCCCAACATACCAAAACTAGCTGTTACCCCACCAGTAGTAGGAGATGTAAGGATTGATACATAAAATAACTTTTTATTTGATTGATAATCATATAAAGCAGACGATATTTTAGCCATTTGCATCAAGCTCAAACTTCCTTCTTGCATGCGTGCCCCCCCGGAAGCGCACACTACAATAAGAGGTAGAAATTGATCGGTAGCGTACTCAATCAAACGGGTGATTTTCTCCCCGACTACGGATCCCATACTACCCCCCATAAACTGAAAATCCATAACCCCAATTGCTACGGGAATACCATTTAGTTGACCTATGCCTGTTTGAACAGCCTCAGTTAATCCTGTCTTTCTTTGATAAGAATCAATACGATCTTTATAAGGCTCCTCCTCCGAATGAAATCCAATGGGATCCAGAGCGACCATGTCTTCATCCATAGGATGCCAAGTACCGGGATCGATCGAAAGTTCGATTCTATCTGAACTACTCATTTTCAAATGATATCCACATTGTTCACAAATATTTGTTTTTGATTTCAAAAATTTCTTATAATTTAATTCATAACAATTTTCGCATTGAACCCA